AGAAAGAGAATAGTAGGAATTCTCTTATCCCATTCGGAAAGATACTATCCTCATAATTATCTATGACTGTTTTTGTCTCTAGCATGACCACTTGATGAAATGTGGAGGAAAGTGGGGGAAATGGCCGATACTACTGGAAGGATTCCTCTTTGGCTGATAGGTACTGTAACCGGTATTCTTGTGATCGGTTTAATAGGTATTTTCTTTTACGGTTCATATTCCGGGTTGGGTTCATCTCTGTAGTAATCGGATGAACCGGATTTTAGACATGAAAAAGTAAGAACTCAGCGGGACCTTACTGCTCTAATCAGACAAAGGAGGTAAGGTCCCGCTGAGTTCTTACTCCATATAGCGAAACTTTGATCTACTCCATAACATACAAATTGGAAAGTTATCCAGTAAACATAATGAAAATATTATATTCGTAGAAATGACAAAACAGATCCTTTGTTTCTTAATAATTTGAAGAATGAAATCTATTGATTGATTCATAGTCTCTGTCGTTCCTCCATAATATTGAACTCTTACAAAGCAACAAAAAAGAAGGAATCAATCGATTTTCTGGATAATCCAATATTATATGGATTTCTACGGATGAGACATCCTGAAAATTTTTTCTATACTAAATTAATAGAACCTTATTCTATAAAAACTCTGATGAGATAATAAATAAGGATTTGGATATTTGTAAAAATCGAATTTGCCTTTCAACCGGAACAGTAAAAGTTTTTTTGTTTGAATAATTTTTCTAAATTAGAAGTTTAAATTAATTGAATAATTAAAGAAGTTCTATTTGTTCAATGAATTTCTCCTCCCCTAACCCTTTCTTTTTGTTTGTCTACTACTTCTTATGAATCTAAACAAAGGAGTTCCAATAGACCCGGAAAGCAAGGAATAGTAATCTTTGACGAACAAGAGAAAAAATCATTATTATTTCGATACAAGACGACACAAGAAAAGGGATTTTCCACCCTTTTCTTGTGTCGAATAGAAGATTAGGAAGACTAGTAATCCCTCCTAAAAGTATTTGTTCCTTTCATTTTTCCCATCCTTCCCTTGTATTCTCTTCCTTTATATTTGTATGCCTATAGTCTATTACTAGGAATGGGATACACGTAATGAATTCCAGACATCCCACAAACAAAACAAAAACAGTATAAACAAAAAGGTTTACAGAATTTTTTGATCCTACATAAGTATCGATCGACAATAATTTGTTGCTTTTTACCAACTTGATGTTAAGGAATTTCTGGACCTAGAAATTCATTTCATACAATTGAACCTTTTCAAACTGTTTCTTTTTAAGAACCAAAAAAACTTGTGCCAAAATAACAGATGCCAAGAAGAACAAAAGGCCTTGGACACGTAATGGATCTTGAAGCACTATTTCTGCATCTCCCTGACCAAACCCTCCTACATTGGGATTGCTTGTTAATGGTTGATCGAGCTTGATGGATTCACCCTCTGAAACAAGAAGTTCTGGTCCTGGAGGTACAATATCAACCACTTGATGTCCATCCGATGCATCAACTATGGTTATTTCATATCCTCCTTTTTCTTTACGTACTATTCTGCTTACTATACCTGCTGATGTAGCATTATAGACTGTATTGTTACTCTTGCTCCCATCAGGATAAATCTGACCCCTTCCTCTGTTCCCACCTACATATATGGGATATTTTAAGAAGTGAACGTCTTTCCTCGTAGCAGGGTCGGGGGAAAGAATGGGAAAGGCAATTTCACTATATTTCTGACCGGGAACAGGACCTATCACAAGAATATTTCTTTTATTGGGACGATAACTCTGAAAAGACAGATTTCCCATCTTTTCTCTCACCTCGGGAGAAATACGATCGGGGGGGGCTAACTCGAATCCCTCGGGTAAAATAAGAACAGCCCCTACATTCAAAGCCCCCTTTTTACCATTAGCAAGAACTTGTTTCAGTTGCATATCATAAGGGATTCGAACAACTGCTTCAAATACAGTATCAGGAAGCACGGCTTGCGGAACTTCAATATCCACGGGCTTATTAGCTAAATGGCAATTGGCACATACAATTCGTCCAGTTGCTTCTCGTGGGTTTTCATAACCCTGCTGCGCAAAAATGGGATATGCATTTGAAATAGATGCCCGAGTTATTACATATATCATGATCGATACAGAAATCGATTGAGTCATCTGTTCCTTTACCCAAGAAAAAGTATTTCTATTTTGCATGTCCAATCATTGATCCCGGAATTTCTACAATAAATTAGATAGGTAGCTAGTATAGTTCCCTATACACGAGTCTGTCATTGTACTGGGATAATTGTACTGGATACTTGAATATAGGACGAATACCTTGAAGAGCTAGAAGTATAAAGAATTAAGTAAGATTGAAAATGCTTTCTTTATATACGAAGAAAGATTCTGATTTGATTGATATCAGGAGATCAAATGAGTTCTTCATTCATTCATTGAATGATAAATAACTACAAGTGAAGGAGATACACGATTTAAATAATAGAAGATCCAATATTTCACAATTGTATCTAGAATAACTGGAAAAGTGGAAACAAGACTAGATATAATTTGATCGTTATGAACCAATCCAAAATCGTTGTAGACCGAACCAATCATTAGTTCCCAACCATGGGTCGAATGAAATCCGATCCATAAATCAGTAACTAAAAGAATCAAAAAAGCTTTTATTGTGTCACTTAAGTTATAGAGGAATTCCTGAATCCAAGAATTAAGAATGACAAGTTCTTCATTACCCAGAATAAAATAACCACTTAGAATAGCGAAACAAATTATATTTGTCGAGAAATCCAAAATGATATGGAGATGATATTCATTGTGTGTTTTGACCAATTGTATCGTTTCCTTGTGTATTCCTATACGAAGTTTTTGTATATGCGTCTCCGGGTACTCCTTTATCATTTCATCCAAGAGGAATAGTTCTTCCAATTCTATGAATCTTTCTAGAACGTTTTTCTCTTGAATATCATTCAAAAAAGTTTCGGATTTCCCGGTATTCCACCAATTAGTAACCCAAGGTTCCAGACATTTATTAAATGAGAGAGAGACCCACCAGGGCAAAAATATTATGGATGAAATATATGGGAGGGAGACCCAGGCTTTCTTTTTTTTTTTCATTTTTATCCTAAAAGGACCCTTATTCTATTTCTATATTCCTTTCCTTCTAGATCCGAGATCTAAATTATTACACAAAAATAGGAAATAGATCCATGGGTTCAATACCTTTTTATAGAACTCGTACTTCAGAGAAATATCAGATAGAGTCGACGGTTGTATTTGTATTAAAAAGGAAATTAGCAAGTTTTTTTCCATTTTTTCTTCAGTTCATTTCAAAATACTTCAATCGGTACGCGCAAGAAATAGGCCAATTCGGCAGCTTTTTGTTCAATTTCTCGTGGAGTAAAATACTCATCAGTACGAGTCAAGGGAATGGCTCCTTGGCCTCTGATTTCCATATAAAGGACACGACGAGGATAAAGACCCTCTTTAACCTCCATTCTGATTGATTGTATATCTCTCATAAGTAAGCGAAGGAAGATGCGACGATTTATTCCAGGAAATCCCCAACGAAAAATACACACTATTCCTTCTTTTCTATCGAATCTGTCATAACCACTACCTACATTCCATGAAATTGTGCACCACAAATAGGAGCTAATGAATAGACCTGCGATCCCATAGAAAGACATCACGATCCCTTGTGGAAAAAAAATAATTTGCTGAGATGGAAATACGGATATCAGATTCCTACCAAGATAACTGGAAGTTCCAACCACTAAGAATCCTAGTGAACCTAAAAAAAGGATACAGGCCCAGAAAAAATTACTTGTTTTTCGAGACCCCATTATAAGTTCTATCCATATATGTTCTGATCGCCAATTCATACTCTACTAGATCCAGTTGCATTCGATTGGAATTGAGAGAATAACCCAAATGAATTTTACTTTCTTGATCCCGAAGTAACTTTCATTAACTAGCACTATTCTGATGTAAACCGTTAGAAGTAATTTGTTAGATACATTGACTTTCCATTTAAATAAAATATTCGCCGATCCATTTTTAATTTAACCAGCTATACCTGCATATACATGCATTTATGCGGATATCATGTATCCGCATAAATGCATAATAGTTCTTTCATTTGTGTTCGTAAAGAGTCACATATCGTACCATATTACACTAAATAAATATCTGTATTATGATCCAGTGTTGAAATAAATTGATGAGATTTGGTCCCATCGGATCTAGACAATCTTATTTTTTTGGACATGAAGAGATAAAGAAGCCATTGCAATTGCCGGAAATACTAGGCCCACTAAAGGCACAAAAATAGAGGGTAAGTTGAGATCTGTCATAGAATGGGTGCCTCGATTTAATATTTCTATCTATTAGAAAGAAAAAGATATCTTATGATATGATAAGTATATCTATCCTAAGTATATATCATAAACTTTATTATATTTATAATATTATTTATTATATATAATAATAACATTTAATAATTATATTCTAATTATTTATTAAAAATTTATTAAATTTCTAATTATTTATTAATTATTTATTAAATTGAATAAAATAAATAATATTATTTCTTTTTTATTTTGATTTCGATATTTTTTTTATTGTCTATATTAATACGTAAGAAGGCCAGATAATTTTTTTTTATTTTCCCTAATTCTAATTCCTCGGAGGGAGAAATTCACTTTTTTATCCTGTTGATAGAAGGTTCGTGATTACTAATCATGAATAGAGGTAGGATAAAAAAATAGATCTGGAGGAAAAACAAAAAAGTAATTACCCGAAACTTCTAACTCTTATTACAAGTAGAACTTATGTCATCAAAGAAAACACCATTCTTTTTAGTTTTTTTTTGATTACGATGAACTAAATACTTGTTCGCTACAAATAACTGAATTTAGTACTATACTTTATATATTTTTTGAATTTTGATTCAAGGGAAAGAAACCGTGGAGCTGAA